ATAAGTCGATGTCTTACTCCACGACTTTGATGGAACACGAGAACAATAGCCTGACAAATGGTTCAAATGGTTTGGTCCGATTCGGGTGCTCATTTAGGTGTCAATCAAATAGAACCCATCATTGATTATTGATTTTAGATATTGATAAGGTGAATCCCCAGTCTATTCAATGCTAGGCATAAGGAAATGGGTATAAGGACCTCAAAAAACCTCTTTTCACCCTATGAACTTTAAGGTGTATAAAGTTTCATATTGGATTTTTTAAGCAGAGCAATAGAGACTCCATTTAACTCAGGTTGATCTAAGCCAGAGGTAGAGCAGACCTACGTCAAGATAACCCTTCTTTGAAACACTTTGGTAGTGCTCCTGGATTAGAATACAAATAATGAATCGGAGCACAAGGAGCCATTTCCTTATCTTTATCTTTTTATCAAGAAAAAAGATGGCGGACTAGCTAATATTTATATAAGCTAATGAAAGAGCCCAATGCAAAAAAAAATGCATGTTGGGTTTTGAAACAGTTTGAATCATTTTGATAAGAATCAGTTTGATCTGTTTTACCGAGAAGGTCTACGGTTCGAGTCCGTATAGCCCTAATCCTAATAGTTATAATAGAACTATAAAAAAATGAAAATCCAATTCAAATACAACTATCGTTTTCATTCCCTCATTATTCTTTCTTGTTTGTAACTGGACAGTTGGTTCATCAAAATCGTTCCCATAAACTTGCTCAGGGGGATCATTCAGAACAGAGCATAAAACTAAAAACAAAAAGGCATTTCAACGACTCCAATTGGCATTTTTATAATCTTGGATAAACAAACCGATTTTTCTTCATTCATTTTCGTAGGTGAATCACACATGAATTTTCCTCTTTTCCTGTCCACAATCAAAGAGTTAGCGATATTCCTTTTCTTTGGTATTTGGTATACCTAACCTAATTAATAAATTTATATTAGTATTAAGTATTAGTTTAGTGCATTTGGAGTCAAAATCATGACACGAGCCCGGTTAAAAACTCCAACCTAACCCAACCACAATCGGATTCCTAAATCACATTAGGAAGGACTTGCTGTGTTTGTAGACAAGTCAGAGTTCAAAGTTGTAAAAACAAATCTAAATGTCGAATATCCTTGATAAATTGGATTGTAACCATTGTCAACAAATCAAATAAGGTATACCTTACGGAACTGATCAAAGCACAAAACAAGTAATTTTCTCTTTCCGTATCCAATTATAGGCCCTCTACCCGAATTCTAATAATTCTAATTAAATAGATATTAACACCAATACACTCTAAATCCCAAAATGAAAATTCCTAAGCATTCTCTATTCGAAATTAGATTTATATCTTTGCTTTGGTTTTTGTTGTTTTGGATGTTTTGTATGTTGAAAACTTTTTCTTTATCTAATCTATGGGCAATAAGTTTCGGTGTATTGGGTGTATCTCTATTTCTGTTTATAGAAGCTTTCATTTTCGTGCTTATCCTAATCTAATTGTTGGTTGTTGTTGATGTAATTTAGGCATGGCGAAAGGGGGCATTCAAATGGTCTTAGTTCCCGAATATTCAGACAAAAAAAAAGAAAAAAGCAAATTGAGATATGGATTCCATTGAGTTTCCGTTACTTGATCGAACAGTCCAAAATTGGGTTATTTCGACGCCCCCGAATGGGTTTTTGATTGAAATGGGTCAGTCAAGACTCTCTAGTTTCTAGACGCTTCTCTATGGTACTTGTTGCTGATTCATTGAATTTGTTTCATTAATAAACTAAAGATTTGCCTTTGATCGTTATGGACTGGTACTAAAATCGAGTCCTAAACAGACCTAATTTTAACAACCGGCACGGTTAAGAATGAAAACGACTACTTCATTAGTGAGATTATATGATCAAACGCTGGAACCAAAATATGTTATTGGTAGGGAAGCATTCCAATTACAGCAAGATACTTATTTTTTGTATGAGCTGGACCAATAGGATAAACTAAATGAATTCTACATTATCAACTTTGTATCGTTCACATCACTTAGATGAACTCTAAAAAGTAACGTAGGAAGAAATGGAAAAATAGAATACGAACTGTATTTGAGATGAATCTTGTTTATTCCCATCTTTTAATTCCTCTAGACTAGACTTTTGGATCTTTTAATTGAAGTTAACACTTCGAATATGTCTGAAGTATTAACTTTGAACGAGACGAGGAAACAGAATCTAATTCTTTATATATATATATATACTCTTTATCCATTATCCATCTATAAACAAAAATGGAAGAATATACCTCTAGATACCTAGATGGATAAATATGGATCAGGATCTAACCTATTAATGAATAGGTATGTTGATCCATATCAATTAATTTGTAGAATATATACTCATATAAATTTATTATGTGTCAGGAACCAGATTTGAACTGGTGACACGAGGATTTTCAGTCCTCTGCTCTACCAACTGAGCTATCCCGACCACTCCTGACATATCATTTTCATTTTACTAGACGGCTTGGGTCTATGTCAATTAAAAGGATGAAAAGGTATATATTACAAAGTCTTATTTAACCCTTGGAGAAAACTTTGAAAGTTTCAATTCAATATGAGTTTGATATGAACTGTGACTCATTCATTCCTTACTCAAAGATGCTCATTTGTACGTGTATTATATATATCAATATCACAAAACTTATGCTAAGAGAAAAACATTTACGCTCGGATCTGCTTGTGAAAGAGTCGAATGAATGACAAATTGAACCACTTTTGAATTGCTAATGAAAGCAGAAGTATAGGATAAAAAAGAGAAATAGTTGAGGAGTTAAGGAGTTAACTAGGCTTTTTTGGGGATAGAGGGACTTGAACCCTCACGACTTCTAAAGTCAACGGATTTTCCTCTTACTATAAATTTCATTGTTATCGGTATTGATATGTAGAATGGGACTCTATCTTTATTCTCGTCCGAGTAATCCATTTTTCAAAAGATCTATTAGACTATGGAGTAAATGATTTGATCAATGACTATTCGATTCTTTCTTCAACTTAGAATCGATTAACAACTATTCTTCTATATATTTTATTTTCATCTAAAAAAATACAGATTCGAGTCGTCATTAATCATTTTTTTTTATAAAATTGCAGTACTCTACCTATGGATATTATATAGATTTAATAGATTTATCCGTTCTGGAGTTTCGATGGAAGAATTCTTCTACCAGCGAAGTCCATTCTATTTGATTTGTTAGAACAGCTTCCATTGAGTCTCTGCACCTATCCTTTTTTATTTTATTTTATTCTCGCTTGCTTTATAAGCCCGGCTTGTTTTCGGAAAACAGGATTTGGCTCAGGATTGCCTATTTTTATTAATTCCAGGGTTTCCCTGAATTTGAAAGTTATCACTTAGTAGGTTTCCATACCAAGGCTCAATCCAATTAAGTCCGTAGCGTCTACCAATTTCGCCATATCCCCCCTTTTTTTTTTTTGTTTTGAGATTAGGATCTCGTTGTGATGTTGTTCTCTTTTTTCTTCTAGAACCATTGAATTCATTATAAATACCGACTCCTATATCGACAAGTGTTTCCTCTCCTTTGATTTCGTGCTTCTCTTCTTTCATCCGTATTGGGGTACCAATAGTTTGGTCCAATACGAAATGATTCTACCCTTTCTGTATTCGCAATTCCATATATTCAATAGAAATATATATATATACTACATATATATGCCCCTGTTCTTCTCATTTTTATCATGTAATTTGGACTACTCGAACGGTCGATTCTTTTTGTCTTAACTTCCCTTATCCGAATAAAAATATCTCATTAGGCTTTGTATTACATTTATCTGGATTGCATCTTTCATTGTTATTCTTATCCTTATATTATAGTATATAGTGATAGTGAATTGATCTATTTAATTCCTATGCATTATAATTTAGATTATCTAAGCCCGCTTAGCTCAGAGGTTAGAGCATCGCATTTGTAATGCGATGGTCATCGGTTCGATTCCGATAGCCGGCTTTTTCTATTTGTTTGTTCTTTTTATTTTTACATGATTGATAATGTCTCTTTGAAATCTAAAAATATTGTATTGATAAAAATATTATATTGAAAGGGCTTCTTCTCTCCTTTCTAAAGGCCGCTGATCTATTATGTCGTAGGAACTTCCAACTATGACTAAAAGTTGAAAGACTTAGATCCATTCAAAACAAATCAGGAAAAATATCTTTTTTTATGTATACATTTATATATACAACTATACAAAGGGTCCAGATATTGATACAATTCATCTCATTATTCTTTGCTTTGTAGTCCAATACTTCGGTAGATTTTGCTTAATTTATCATTTAGTTCAGTTTTAATTTAGGTTTATTCTGTAATGTAAAATGAAATCTCAAGGAGTCTTTATGTCACGTTACCGAGGGCCTCGTTTCAAAAAAATACGCCGTCTGGGGTCTTTACCGGGACTAACTAATAAAAGGCCTAGAGCCGGAAGTGATTTTAGAAACCAATCACGTTCTGGGAAAAGATCTCAGTATCGTATTCGTTTAGAAGAAAAACAAAAATTGCGGTTTCATTATGGTCTTACCGAGCGACAATTGTTTAAATACGTTCGTATCGCGGGAAAAGCCAAGGGATCAACAGGTCGGGTTTTACTACAACTACTTGAAATGCGTTTGGATAACATCCTTTTTCGATTGGGTATGGCTTCAACTATTTCTGGAGCTCGCCAATTGGTTAACCATAGACATATTTTAGTTAATGGCCGTATAGTAGATATACCAAGTTATCGTTGCAAACCCCGAGATATTATTACGGCGAGGGATGAACAAAAATCAAAAGTTCTGATTCAAAATTATGTTGATTTATCCTCCCATTCTCATGGGGAATTGCCAAAACATTTGACTCTTCACCCATTTCAATATAAAGGAGTCATCAATCAAATAATAGATACTAAATGGGTCGGTTTGAAAATAAATGAATTGCTAGTCGTAGAATATTATTCCCGTCAGACTTAAAACTAACTCAAATTCAAATAATAAAAAGGTTCGGGCGATTTTGCCCCTCCTTTTTTTTTCACCGAAATTAAGGCAAGGGAAGGGGTTTGGCCCGGGTTTTTTTCGATTTATGATACATAGAATCAACAGCGGGATTTTCATCCCTTGTATACTCTTTCCCGTATTTTCCGTACCACATTCGGAATTAGGAATAGAGAATCTTTATCAAAGAAGTCTAACCGTTGCGTTGGATGGTATCCGTTGTTATTTCATTTGATACATTTCAGTCAGTAATATTGGTGAATTAGATTAGATGACGGTACGGAAAGAGAGGGATTCGAACCCTCGGTAAACAAAAGCCTACATAGCAGTTCCAATGCTACGCCTTTAACCACTCGGCCATCTCTCCTACCTAATGATTATGACCAAAAAACAGAATGAATGGCGAGTCATTCATATTATTGGATAGGTATGGCCAATCAATTCGAACTATAAAAATAGAAAATTTTTCATCAAAGAAAGAGCTTTCCTTCGAGGTTCGGAGATAAAGATAACAATTTTGTTCTTGTAAAAAAACCGTAAAAGTTATGATATATAATATTATAAATATAAATAATTTCAATTTATGTATTGAAATTCAATAATATTTATTATTAATTCTAATTAATAATAAATTGAAATTATACTCAATTTATATTCCATTAAACTTTTTACTTTTTTCATTTAAATAAATATTGAAAATTTTGCATTTTTTTTTATGATTAATGGATACCTTTAGATTATGAAGATTAGGATTCTATTTAGACTCAAATTTGACACTATGATTCCATAAAAATGCGAATATTCCTTTTCTGTTTTATAGTTCTCAACAACAAAAACCCTTACTCATAAATCTATTATAAATTCCGGAATCATCCCATGGATTTTTATATGTGACTGTAGAGTATATGTATACCCGATATGTACACAATACAAAATAGACGGTTACGCTATTTTCACGCTATTTTCAGCAGAGGATGATTATTTGATTTTTTTTTGGATCATATCTTTTGTTCTCTTTGAGTCATAATTCAATCCAAATTTCTTGAGTCTTCAACTTCGATGAAGTCCGAATAGTTGCTCTCAGTGGTAGTACGATTTGGATAAAATCGAATCGGATTCAAACATTTCTTATTGATTCTTGTCAAAAAAAAGCAGAAATTGAGTATGAGTAGAAGGTTCATATCTGTTTTTTAAATGAGTCTGTTTTTATGCTATTTCGTATTGTACAACTCCTTTGTTTGTGGAATTCATTTCCCACGAACGGAAATGAGAAGAATTATAGAATGGATTACTACCTATGCCTAGATCGCGGATAAATGGAAATTTTATTGATAAGACCTTTTCAATTGTGGCCAATATCTTATTACGACTAACTCCGACAACCTCAAGAGAAAGGGAAGCATTTACCTATTACAGAGATGGTGCGATTTGATTCTTTTTTTTTTTACTACTCTCAGTCTTATATTACGAGAAGGGCACATGATTCGGGATAGAAAGAAAAAGATTATTGAAAAAAATCTACGCTTGTAGAAGGTGAAGTTTTGAAATCGAACAATTCCTTCTGTCGTGTATCCCCGATTAATGCAACCTCAGATACTTCAATTATCGAATCTAGTATTAAGCGAAAGGTTACACCACCTATAGGTTCTTAGGTTCTGTATTACAGGTCAATTCTATTCCACTAGCACCAATAGGTAGCATAGGGAAAGGAGCACTACACCTAGGAATTAACAACACGAACACTTTGTTATAAATTATACCCCTTCCCGGTATCGGGATTAACAAAAATGGTTGGGACAACAAATATCCATCTCGTTCGTACTTGGGATACCTCTATAACCATCGAAGACTGTTAAAGTGACTAGTTCCTGTAAATTAGAAGGCGTTGAGAACAAAGAAAGTGTTGGAGTTACCATTTCATTTCTATCTAGTACCAATACACTTGATATTAAGAAAGGGTCCCTTACAGGAAGGTTGGCTAGAGATTTCTTGTAAAAACACTAGCCCCGCTCAGTTTATAATGAGAATATTTAAATCTTTGTTGATTTCCTGTATTATTCCTCATTATGCACATTAGGGGAGGAGCCGTATGAGATCAAAATCTCACGTACGGTTCTGGAACGGAGATTTTTTTAATCGAACGACGACCGTAACGGATGTCAGCACAATCCGAAGGAAATTATGCGGAAGCTTTACAAAATTATTATGAAGCTATGCGACTAGAAATTGATCCTTATGATCGAAGTTATATACTCTACAACATAGGCCTTATCCACACAAGTAACGGCGAACATACGAAAGCTTTGGAATATTATTTTCGAGCACTAGAACGAAACCCATTTTTACCACAAGCTTTAAATAATATGGCCGTGATCTGTCATTACGTGCGACTATCTCCACTATAGAAAGAAAAAAAAAAGAAAGAAAAGATCAAATCCGATAGTAAAAGTAAATACTAGAAACAAACAGGCTTTCTACATA